TATATCTCGCGGTAACAAAAATGTATTGTTCTGAGGTATATCAAGATTCAGTCTACGATTCATATTTTGTCGACCAATCCTCCCTAATTCACATCTTTGTTGAAAGAATTTCTTTTGTAATTCCTTACATAAGGATTCAGAAAATACCGGATCCCCGCCTACACAAGAAAATTGTTGATAAAACTCCAAAATGGCATTTTCTTTTGAACCCATTTTTTTTTTCTCTTTATCATTCAGGAACGACAAGAAAATCTCAGGATAGCAAACATTCTCTAGAATTTCTCTTAGATTCGAACCCATAGCTGATAATAGAACTAGAATAGATATTTTCTGTTTCCTACTTACACGAGCCCAGATCCTTGCTTTTCTATCAATCTCTAATTCTAATCTTCCCCCCCAATCTGATATTATGGTGCCCGTATAGACCGAAATTCCGTTATGGTCCAATTCTGACCGGTAATAGATACCAGGACTTTGTAATATTTGATTGATCACAATTCTGTATATTCCATTTACTATAGAAGTTCCCAGGGAATTCATTAAAGGAATGTTTCCAATAAAAATAGTTTGTTCTTGCATATCCCTACTGGTTTTCCAAATTAATCCCGCGGATACATATAATTCAGAAGAATATGTGAGTAATTCATATACAGCATCTCTTTCTTTTATCAAAGGTTCTACCAATTGATATGTTTCCACAAATAATTGAAATTCAATTTCTTGATCCGTATCTTCAATTTTTGGAAACTTATAAAGTTCGTCTGTTAAGCCCTGATCAATGAATCTACAAAATCCTTCAAATTGTATCTGATTAAAACCAGGTATTGTAGACATTCCCTCATTTCCATCCCCGAGCATTTTTAATTTCCTATTAATTAATCGAAAAAATTCCATTATTGACCCATTTTTCATCAAATCATATGGATTGATCTAGCAATGATGGAATTTCTATTTCTATTGTGTTTACTGAATCACATGAAATTTTAACCAACTCCATATATGTAATGTATAAAATGCATCTGAACGAAGGAAAAAAGAGAATTTTATACTCAAATTTGAATTTGTAACAGATACAAATGGAAAGGAATTGATAAATGCCACTTAGACTTATCGACTTTTGTCTAGAATCTCAAAAAAAGTTATTCCATTTCTACCATCATTTTTATGATATTACATATTCAAATCCTATTCGATACCAAAAAAATAAATTAAATGGCTTCGGGATTTGATCTGTTCGATAAGATAAAGACATAATAACCATCAACTCTCTATTTTTGTTTGATGTTTTTTGAGCACTTAACCTTTTTGTGGATTCTTTGTTGTTCAACAAAGAATTCTGATAAAAGAAAGATCTTTTTACCTATTTTTTAGTAGAATACGATTAAAGTGCATAACATAATAAGAGGGCTTAGATTTATTAAACATGTGTAGATAGCTATCTATATTGATTTCCTCTGAGAATTGCCTATAGACATCATATATAGTAGATAAGATACCCATTCATTTGTGGAACAATTTATGTTCTGGGGTTTACATATACTTCCATTTGATGTTATAATTGAAATTGGAAAGGATTTTTTTTTCTTGTTATTGAAAAGCATCAATACTGATTAGTTATGTATCAATTTCTATTTTCTTATTCTTATATAGTATAGTGAAAAGACCCCTTTAAACCTTTAAAATAAAAGAAAATTTGCGATTCAAATCCAAGAATCATTTATTAAATTACAGTCACATTTCTCTTTTCCTTTTATTTCTCATTATCACACATGTATACAATCGACATGTATGAATTTGTTAGGCCAAATTTTTGCATAGAAATATCAGTATTTCAGTGATTAAAAGGTTCAATCCAGTTTTATTTCTATTTTTTATTTTAGTTATATTATAATAGTTAATGGTTCTAATTTGTCCCAAATTTTTGATTTTGTGACTGAAAAACCACATTTTTTTTCAATATACAAGAGAGGGAAAGTTTTTAGATACAAGATGAAAGTACAATAAAAAAAAGAAGTTTAGTAATTCCTCCACCCCAAGCAAAGGGGGAATATTTTCATCTATTTCGTATGGGATCATTTTGGCGGCATGGCCGAGCGGTAAGGCGGGGGACTGCAAATCCTTTTTCCCCAGTTCAAATCCGGGTGTCGCCTGATTAACAAAAAACGCGAAATCCCTTATTTTTTTGATTTTACTGATATAACTCGCTGAATTTTTCTTGAGAAGAAGCAAACGGAGGAAGGGGACTCTTGATACTTGCTCGATTCTAAACATCTGGAAGTTCGGTGGTTCTCTAGAGCTAAAGTGCTGTAAATCCTTGCTCTAGCATTCAAGGATATAGTAGTCGAAGGACTTTTCTAGAAAGATTTACCAATTACCAATTCCCTTCCACCACTAATGTAATGTAGTATTTTAATTACTAGGTTTTGAATGAAATTGGATAGTCCGACGAAAAATCGAATTAGTGTTTGTGAAAAGGGCTGAAGATACCAGACTCATGGTG